ATCGAAGAATTTCTTGGGAATCCTACAAGATCAATTCGTTCTTTTTTCTCTGACAGATGGTCAGAACTTCATCTGGGTTCGAATCCTACTGAGAGGTCCACTAGAGATCAGAAATTCTTGAAGAAAGAACAAGGTGTTTCTTTTGTCCCTTCCAGGGGATCGGAAAATAGAGAAATGGTTGATATATTCAAGAGAATTACGTACTTACAAAATACCGTCTCAATTCATCCTATTTCATCAGATCCGGGATGTGATATGGTTCCGAAGGATGAACCGGATATGGACAGTTCCAATAAGATTTCATTCTTGAACAAAAATCCATTTTTGGATTTATTTCATCTATTCCATGACCGGAACAAAGGGGGATACGCGTTACACCGCGATTTTGAATCAGAAGAGAGATTTCAAGAAATGGCAGATCTATTCACTCTATCAATAACCGAGCCGGATCTGGTGTATCATAAGGGATTTGCCCTTTCTATTGATTCCTACGGATTGGATCAAAAAAAATTCTTGAATGAGGTATTCAACTCCAGGGATGAATCGAAAAAGAAATCTTTATGGGTTCTACCTCCTATTTTTGATGAAGAGAATGAATCTTTTTATCGAAGGATCAGAAAAAAATCGGTCCGGATCTCCCGCGGGAATGATTTGGAAGATCCAAAACCAAAAAGAGTGGTATTTGCTAGCAACAACATAATGGAGGCAGTCAATCAATATAGATTGATCCGAAATCTGATTCAAATCCAATATAGCACCTATGGGTACATAAGAAATATATCGAATCGATTCTTTTTAATGAATAGATCCGATCGCAACTTCGAATATGGAATTCAAAGGGATCAAATCGGAAATGATACTCTGAATCATCTAACTATAATAAAATATACGATCAACCAACATTTATCGAATTTGAAAAAAAATCAGAAGAAATGGCTCGATCCTCTTATTTCTCGAACCGAGAGATCCATGAATCGGGATCCTAATGCATATAGATACAAATGGTCCAGTGGGAGCAAGAATTTCCAGGAACATTTGGAACATTTCGTTTCTGAACAGAAGCACCGTTTTCAAGTAGTGTTCGATCGATTGCGTATTAATCAATTTAATCAATATTCGATTGATTGGTCCGAGGTTATCGACAAACAAGATTTGTCTAAGTCACTTCGTTTCTTTTTGTCCAAGTCACTTCGTTTCTTTTTGTCTAAGTCACTTCCTTTTTTCTTTGTGAGTATCGGGAATATCCCCATTCATAGGTCCGAGATCAACATCTATGAATTGAAGGGTCCGAATGATCAACTCTGCAATCAGTTGTTAGAATCAATAGGTGTTCAAATCGTTCATTTGAATAAATTGAAACCGGATGATCATGAGACTTCCCAAAGATCGAAATTCTTGATCAATGGAGGAACAATATCACCATTTTTGTTCAATAAGATACCAAAGTGGATGATTGACTCATTCCATACTAGAAATAATCGCAGGAAATCCTTTGATAACACTGATTCCTATTTCTCAATGATATCCCGCGATCGGCTGAATCCCGTGAAACCATTTCATAGAAGTTCATTGATATCTTCTTTTTATAAAGCAAATCGACTTCGATTCTTGAATAATCCACATCACTTCTGGTTCTATTGTAAGAAAAGATTCCCTTTTTATGTGGAAAGGACCCGTATCAATAATTATGATCTTACATATGGACAATTCCTCAATATCTTGTTCATTCGCAAGAAAATATTTTCTTTGTGCGTCGGTAAAAAAAAACATGTTTTTTTGGAGAGAGAGACTATTTCTCCAATCGAGTCACAAGTATCTGACATATTCATACCTAACGATTTTCCGCAAAGTGGTGGCGAAACGTATAACTTGTACAAATCTTTTCATTTTCCAATTCGATCCGATTCATTCGTTCGTAGAGCTATTTACTCGATCGCAGACATTTCTGGAACACCTCTAACGGAGGAACAAATAGTCAATTTTGAAAGAACTTATTGTCAGCCTCTTTCAGATATGAATCTATCTGATTCAGAAGGAAAAAACTTGCATCAGTATCTCAGTTTCAATTCAAACATGGGTTTGATTCACACTCCATGTTCTGAGAAAGATTTCCCATCAGGAAAGAAGAAAAGACGGAGTCTTTGTCGAAAGAAATGCGTTGAGAAAGGGCGGATGTATAGAACCTTTCAACGAGATAGTGCTTTTTCAAATCTCTCAAAATGGAATCTGTTCCAAACATATATGCCATGGTTCTTTACTTCGACAGTGTGCAAATATATAAATTTCTCCCTTTTAGATACTTTTTCAGACCCATTGCCGATAATACTCATACTAAGTATCCGTCAAAAATTTGTATCCACTTTTCATGGTATTAGGCGGAAAAAATGGTGGTCGATTTTTCCATTGTGGAAGAATCGGATAAGTCAGATTTCGAGGAAGTGTTTACAGAATCTTCTTCTGTCCGAAGAAATGATTCATCGAAATCATGAGTCGCCCGTTCCATTGATATGGACACATCTGAGATCACCAAATGCTCAGGAGTTCCTCTATTCAATCCTTTTCCTTCTTCTTGTTGCTGGATATCTCGTTTGTACACATCTTCTCTTTGTTTCCCGAGCCTCTAGTAAGTTACAGACAGAGTTAGAAAAGATCAAATCTTTGATGATTCCATCATACGCGATTGAGTTGCAAAAACTTCTGGATGGGTATCCTACATCTCAACTGAATTCTTTCTGGTTAAAGAATCTCTTTTTAGTTGCTCTGGAACAATTCAGTATTCTACCAAATCCCATCAATCGAATCACTTTTTCGAGAAATACGAAACATCTAAGTCGTACAAGTAAAGAGATCTATTCATTGATAATAAAAATAAAAAACGCGAACGGTGATTTTTTTTCTGATAAAATAGAATCTTGGTCACTCATGAACGTTGATTGGATTGATGATAAAACAGAATCCTGGTTGTTTGAGAACAGTAATTGGATTGATGCTGATGAGGAAGAAAAACAATTCATGGTTCATTTCTCCACCTTAACGACAAAAAAAGGGATTGATCAAATTCTATTGAGTCTGACTCATACTCATAGTGATCATTTATCAAAAAATGACTCTGGTTATCAAATGATTGAACAACCGGGATCAATTTACTTACGATACTTAGTTGACATTCATAAAAAGTATCTAATGAATTATGAGTTCAATAGATCCTGTTTAGCAGAAAGACGGATCTTCCTTGCTCATTATCAGACAATCACTTATTCACAAACCTTGTGTAGGACTAATAGTTCTCATTTCCCATCTCATGCAAGACCAAGACCCTTTTCGCTCCGCTCAGCCCTATCCCTTTCTAGGAATATTTTAGTGATAGGTTCTAAAGGACTTGGACGATCCTATTTGGTCAAATACCTAGCGACAAACTCCTATTTTCCTTTCATTATGTTATTTACGGACGAGTTCCGGAATGACGAGCCTAAACGGATTTTTATTGAAGAGGATGATTTGGATGAGATTGAGGACGATAGCAACACTACGGATGATGACGATTTTGATGATATTGGCGATATCGATGCTGACTTTGGTTTTGATATGGAGCTGTGGATAACTATGATGGAAGCGCGAGCTGTATATACGGCGCCGGAAATAGAAACGGTCCCATTTAATACCACCTTTCAATTAGAATTAGTTCGATTAGAATTCGCAAAAGCAATGTCCCATTGCATAATATGGATTCCAAACATTCATGATCTGTCTGTGAATGAGTCGAATTACTTATCCCTCGGTATATTAGAGAACTATCTCTACAGAGATTGTGAAAGAGGTTCCACTAGAAATTTTCTTGTTATTGCTTCGACTCATATTCCCAAAAAAGTGGATCCCGGTCTAATAGCTCCGAATAAATTCAATACATGCATTAAGATGCGAAGGCCTCTTATTCCACAACGGCGAAAGCACTTTTTCATTCTTTCATATAGTAGGGGATTTCACTTGGAAAAGAAAATGTTCCATACTAACGGATTCGGGTCCATAACCATGGATCCCTGTGCACGAGATCTTGTAGCACTTACCAATGAGGCCATATCAATTAGTCTTGCACAGAAGAAATCAATTATAGACACTAATACAATTAGATCAGCTCTTCATAGACAATTTTGGGAGTTTCGATACCGGGTAAGATCGGTTAGGGATCATGGGATCATTTTCTATCAGATAGGAAGGGCTGTTGCACAAAATGTACTTCTAAGTAATTGCCTAAGTAATTGCCCCATAGATCCTATATCTATCTTTCTAAAGACAAACTTCAGTGCGGTAGGGGATTCTTATTTGTCCAAATGGTACTTCGAACTTGGAATGAGCATGAAGAGATTAACGATACTTCTTTATCTTTTGAGTTGTTCTGCCGGATCGGTCGCTCAAGATATTTGGTCTCCACTCGGACCCGATGATCCAAATGCAAATGGGCTCGCCGCTTCTTATAAATTCGCTGAGGATGATTCTGATCTAGTTAACGGCCTATTAGAAGTAGAAGTCGCTCTGGTGGGATCCTCACGGACAGAAAAAGATTGCAGTCAGTTTGATAATGATCGAGTGACATTGCTTCTTCGGTCCGAACCAAGGAATCCGTTATATATGATGCAAAATGGATCTTGTTCTATCATTGATCAGAAATTTCTCTATGAAAAAGAAGGCGAATCGGGGTTTGAAGAAAAAGGCGAATGGGAGTTTGAAGAAGATGGCGAATCGGGGTTTGGAGAAGAGGAAGGAGAAGGATCCCCCCTCCTATCCGGGAGGGGGGGGAGTTCATTCCATAACATAATTGGGGCTCCTAGAATATGGTACCCTTATGACAATCTATTTGATTTTACCGAAAGGACCGATGAATTGGAATTTCCCTATTGGGCCAAGTCATTTCGGGACAGGTGGCCTCGTGAACAGGAGCCTGAACTGGATTATTTTGAGCTCTTCCAAATCATGCTGGCCCGTGCACGAGGTGAAGATCCCGA